ATTAAGCGGTGAGAGAGCTGATCTAATCGCTGACTTTTTTCGACAAATCATAAGGACATTGGTACGTTGTACCTGATAATTGGGCTTTATTCTGGAATAATGGGAACATCTTTCAGGTTTGCTATTCGAATAGAGTTAGGGCACCCTGGAAAGCTATTAGGTGACCCGCAGATTTATAATATGGTGGTTACATCCCACGCTTTTATTATAATTTTTTTTATAGTAATGCCTCTTATGTTAGGGGGGTTTGGTAATTGACTGGTTCCGCTAGTTCTTTTTATTCCAGATTTAGCGTTTCCGCGTTTAAATAATCTAAGATTTTGACTGGTCTTACCAGCTTTAGCTTTGTTGGTAAGAGGTTCTATGGTTGAGGGGGGAAGAAGAGGGGGGTGAACTATTTATCCTCCTCTTTCCTCTTACCCTAGGCACAGGGGCCCTGCTATAGATTTTACAATTGTTTCGTTACATGTAGCTGGTGCTTCTTCTTTGCTTGGTGCTATTAATTTTATGGCAACGGTGTTTAATATACCTTCAAAAGGGTTCTCCTGACATCGAATTCCTCTTTTTTCTTGGGGGGTTTATGTGACAGGGTTTTTGTTAGTGATTGCTGTGCCTGTGTTGGCCGGGGCAATTACAATACTTTTAACAGATCGAAATGTGAGTACTAGGTTTTATGATCCGCAGGGTGGGGGGGACCCTGTGTTATTTCAGCACTTATTTTGGTTTTTTGGGCACCCGGAGGTGTATATTCTTATTCTTCCAGGGTTTGGAATAGTATCCCACATTCTTACTGCTCACACAGGTAAGGATGAGGCCTATGGGTGAATATGTATGGTTTTTTCTATTATTGGTATTGGCTTGTTGGGGTTTATTGTGTGGGGTCATCACATGTTTACGGTAGGTATAAATGTGGACACTCGCGCATATTTTTCTGCTGTTACGATAATTATTGCTGTTCCTACAGGAGTTAAGGTGTTTAGGTGGGTGGCTACAACCTATGGAGGTTTTATAAGCGATGGGGACCCTGCTTTAGTTTGGGCTCTAGGGTTTATTGTTTTATTTACTGTTGGGGGGTTGACTGGTGTCACTCTTTCTAGGGCATCCTTAGATGTTTTATTACACGACACTTATTACACAGTGGCCCATTTTCATTATGTTTTGAGAATGGGGGCGGTGTTTGCTTTGTTTAGGGCCTTTCATAATTGGTACCCTTTGTTTTTGGGTATTGGGATGAACCCCCTATGAAGTAAGGGGCAGTTTTTTATTATGTTGTTAGGGGTGAATCTAACCTTTTTCCCGCAGCATTTCCTAGGGCTGATTGGTATGCCTCGTCGGTACTTTCAGTATGCAGACGTTTTTTATGGATGGAATTTTATATCTACTTTTGGTTCTCAGGTATCGTTGTTTAGTATGGTTTTTTTTATTTTAATTATGTGGGAGTCTATGGTCTCTTGTCGTGGGTTAATTAGACCTTTCTTCCTTCCGTGGCAGGGGGAGTGATTCTCTAGTCGAGGTGGGTATCCTCTGTCTCAACATAGACGTGAGGAGAACCCTCGAATTTTTAAGTTTAAAAAAGACTGCCCTCGTAAGGGGGGGTCAGAAACATCTTTGTGGGAGATACTTTCGGAGGCGGTTTCTACTTTAGAAAATCGTGATTGGTGTCCGGTTAAAAATATTTATAAAAAGTGCTCCCACTATTTTACTTGATTAAGGTGGTTCTTGTCTTTTTTGTTTATAGACTTAGTTAAAAATATTTATAAAAAGTGCTCTAGTTATCTTACGCGATTAAGGTGGTTCTTGTCTTTTTTGTTTATAGACTTAGTTAAAAATATTTATAAAAAGTGCTCCCACTATTTTACTTGATTAAGGTGGTTCTTGTCTTTTTTGTTTATAGACTCAGTTAAAAATATTTATAAAAAGTGCTCTAGTTATCTTACGCGATTAAGGTGGTGATTGTCTTTGTTTAGGCGAGGACTATATATATGGTTTATTTCAATATTTAAGAAGTAAGGTGGCTGCGAGTGGCTGGGGGGTGTGGCGTCGCTAAGAGTCTTCTAATCTCTTTTGTGGGCGGTTTAACTCCGTCTACCTCCTTGTTGCGCGCCCCGCCGGTATGAGCGGGTCACTTTGATGTGGTGAAATATGGGGGTAAAGTCCCTCGGGCGTGGTAAAGTGGTAATGTTATGCGTTTTAGGTCTGCTTAGAGGGTTGTTACCGTATTTAAGCCGTGCTCAACACCCATTAAGGCTTAGTGGCTTGGTGTTTTTAGTTAGCTTATGTGTTAGCTCCATGTTAGGGATTTTTATTAGAAGGTATTATGCTTATGTTTTGTTTTTAGTGTATGCTGGAGCTTTATTAATTGTTTTTACTTTTTCTACTGCTTTGGCTTCTAATCCAAAGTTTGAGATGGAGAGAGGTTGGTGGGGGATTATCCCAGCTGTGTTGGTTGTGGGGTTATGCTTATTTTTTTGGGATTGTTTGTTTTTTTTTAAGTGGCATAGCAACCTAAGTGTTGATGTTTCTGGTGATCCCCTTCATGATGGGGTTCGTATTATCGGAAGCGTTGGGGGGCTACATGGAATCGTGGGCATAGGGTTTGTAATGTTTGTGGTTATGGTTTCTTGTGCTAAGTTGTGTGCCCGACAGGATGGTCCTCTTCGTGGGAACTTGTAGATGAGGGGTGGTAATTATATATGTATATATGTATATATTATGTGATGTGTGATGAGTGCCCCTATTTAGTTAGGCAAGTAGAGAGTGTAGGGGTTGCGATAATGTTGGTGTATAGTTGTGTGGTTGTTTCTATGTTTGTAACGTATGTTTGTGTGCTTATAGCTGTTGGGTATTTTACCTTGTTTGAGCGTAAGGCTTTAGCTTGTATACAAATTCGTAAGGGGCCAAATAAGGTGGGGGTTGGTGGTATTTTACAGCCTATTGCGGATGCCGTAAAATTATTAAGAAAGCAGTACCTAGTTCCCTCTCGTGCAAATAAGCTTTGTTTTTATTTCGCTCCTGTGTTTTCTTTTACGCTTTCTTTAATGTTATGACATGCTTTTCCTTTTTATTACGCTAATTATTATGTTGTTTTTGGTTTAATGTATTTTTTTTGTGTTTCTTCTGTTAGTGTATTTGGTACTATTATAGCTGGGTGAGCATCTAATTCAAAGTACGCTATAATTGGGGCTATTCGGGGGGCGGCTCAGGCGATTTCTTATGAGGTTAGGTTCTCTTTATTAGCGTTGTTTTGTGTTTTTTTGCGAGGAGGATTTAGTTTATCAGGTGTAGAGTTTCCAGGGGTTGCCTTAGCATTTTTGGCTTTTCCGTTATTTCAGATATTTCTAGCGACTATGTTAGCTGAAACTAACCGGGCCCCGTTTGATTTGGTAGAGGGGGAATCAGAGCTTGTTTCTGGTTTTAATGTAGAGTACAGCGGTGTTGGTTTTACTTTGATTTTTATTGCTGAGTACTGTAGTATATTATTTATAAGTGTTTTTGTGAGAGTTTTTTGGTTGGGGGGGTTTAGGGCCTGGTTTTTCAGTGGTCCGGCAGTTCTTGTAGTTAAGTCGCTTTTTGTTTGTTTTTTTTTTGTTTTGTGCCGGGGGGCACTTCCCCGGCATCGTTATGATCTATTGATGAGACTGACTTGGAAAAGGTTTTTACCCGCTTCTTTAATTGGGTTGTTGGTTACGTTTTGGCTTAGTTAAAAAAGGATGTTTACTGTTTTACTAGTGATAATAATTACTTATATACTTGTGTTGGTTATAAAAAGTTGGGCTTATATGCTACGGAGCTGTAGGTTAATAAATTTAGGTGGCTGGTTAAAGTCACATTTTAAGGGTGCTTGTGTTTCTAGTGCTGCTGTGGTTTCAGCAAGTAGCCAAGATTTAGCTAGGATTACTAAGCGAGATATTTTAGAGTCAACCCTTATTGGCAGTATGGACCCAGAGGATGCTTACAGAGATAGTGCTTATCTGTATGACATTTTTGATTCTGTGTTTGATGGTAATAGGGTGCTAGATTTAACCTTTGGTGCTTATTGTTATTGTAAGTGTGCTGAGGTGAGTAGTGCTGTTAGTCACGCCCCTTTGGACTATTGTGATGGTTTAATTTTTTGTTGTAGTGATGCCGGTTGTTTAGGCGGTTGTCCGTTTTGGTTTTTTTGTGTGTTTTGGTTTTTTATGTTTTTTATTTTTATTAATATGCTTGTGTATATAGGCTTGGCTTGGGGTTTGTTTAAGTCCAATACTATTAATATGGGCTATTGTCGTGTTGTTTTATTTGTTCTTTTTTTGTTAGGGGTTTGTGTTTATTTATTGTTTTTAGCTGTAGGAGGTGGTTGACTTACTTGAAGTCGAGCTCTATTTATTTATCAGTTTTTAGTGCTGTTTTGGTTGTTGCGTAATATAAAATAGGTTAAAAGGATTTCCTCGGAGTCGACCTTTCCTCCATTGTCGGTTTTGAACGCCGAAGTAGGCCGATGCGTCGGACAAATAAATTACTTTGTGCAATAATAAGCGTCGATGCTGAGGAAGTTGAAATTAACCAGGAGTAGTAGAGAGAGAGGAGAGGAAGAAGTGGGGTTTGGTACCCCAATTTCTTCTCGGTTTATGGAAGAGGTCTACGATAATGTAGAGGGAGAGGTAGTTTCGGAGGAAGCACAAGGTGCTTCCGAAGGAACTATAATTGTTGCTAAATTACTCACCGGCGCTTATTTTAAGGATCCTGATGAGCCTTTAAAAAAGCTCGATGAGAGATCGTGGTGTGAGTTTAGTATTGAAGGTTGAGTTCCACCTAGCCAGGAGCCTGATCCTTTAGGTCCTAGTTATGGTCTACCTAGTCTTTACGGGGAGGAAGACCCTGCGGAGCACCCTGAAGAGCCCGCCTCAGCTTTAGGGGGAGAGCCCTCTAGAAGGGCTAGCCCTTCTTTAGAGGAGGAAGGTGCTACTAACGGGGGCGAAGCAGGTAGGAATAAAGAGGAAAGGCCTGAGGAAGAGTTAGGCCCTGACGTGGGGGTGACTGACAAGGAGGAGGACCCTTATGATGGTGGCAGAAGGTCTGATGATGAAGGGGGGGTTTGGGATACCCAATCTGAGTCTGAATATTTTTCAGGCTCTGATAAAAGTTCTCCACTTAGCCCTGAATATATCAGACCCGATGCTGATCCGTCTGCTCCTGGGTGAGGAGGCGCTAAGCCTAAATCTGTAAAAAAGACTGTAAAATGGTTTGAAGAATGGTTTGAGGGCACTGCTAAGCCTAAGGCTGAGTCGCCTAAGGCTGAGTCTCCAGCCCCTAAGCCATCTGTTCCAGCGGAAGATGATTATGGCGCTAGGCTTGGATACCTTAGGCCCGACCCTGAGCCATCCAGGTCTAAGTCCTCTATTGGAGGTTTAAAGCCTAAATCTGGAAAAAAATCTGTGAGATGGTTTGATGATTGGTTTGAAGGATCTGGGCCAATTTGTCCTGAGGGGCTTGATCCCATGTCATTCAAGCCTGGGACGGTTAGGCCTAGAGTTAAGGTTAAGTCTAAGTCTAGGGTTAAGTCTGAGGTTAGGTCTTCTGATTCAGCCCCTAAGCCATCTGTTCCAGCGGAAGATGATTATGGCGCTAGGCTTGGATACCTTAGGCCCGACCCTGAGCCATCCAGGTCTAAGTCCTCTATTGGAGGTTTAAAGCCTAAATCTGGAAAATCAGCCCCTGAATCATCTGTCCCAAGGGGGGAGGATTATATTAGAGTGCCTCAGGTTGGGCCGTTCGGTTATGGGGCTGATATAGGGTCTCGTACGTGGTTCTTGTCGTGGTTTGGTTCAAAACCATCTGTGCCTGGGGTATTTGCCCCTGGTAAGTCTATCCCAGGACCGTCTGCCCCAGGGCCGTCTGTTCCTAGTGGTAAGCCTGCCCCAGGGCCGTCTGCCCCAGGGCCGTCTGCCCCAGGACCGTCTGCCCCAGGGCCGTCTGTTCCTAGTGGTAAGCCTGCCCCAGGACCGTCTGCCCCAGGACCGTCTGCCCCAGGGCCGTCTGTTCCTAGTGGTAAGCCTGCCCCAGGGCCGTCTGCCCCAGGGCCGTCTGCCCCAGGGCCGTCTGCCCCAGGACCGTCTGCCCCAGGGCCGTCTGTTCCTAGTGGTAAGCCTGTTCCTGGTAAATCTGCCATAAGGCCAGATGATCTTATTCCTGGGTTATATTTCCCTATGCCTGGGCCATTTGAAGGTAAGCCAACTACTGGCGAGCCGTATGTTGATCAGCCGTGTGTACCTGGCCCATCTATTACAATGTCTGTTAAGAAGCGCCGTTCAAAATCTTCATTGGAGTCAACTGCGTCAGATGATAAGGCTGCTTGGTTTGGTAATAAGCCTGTTTCTGAGTCTGTTCTTAAGGATGTTAGGGAGGAAATTCTGAACGAAGCAGTTCATGATCATGTGTATAAGTTGACACAGCCTGTAGTTCATGTTAAGAAGTTAGGAGGGGGCATTTTTACTGCCGAGGATCTTGTTTCTTGATATGACTTTTCTGATGAAGAAAAAGCTGAAAAAGAGGCTGCAGAGCAGTCTAGAAAAGAAGCCACAGCGGTTAAAAGGCCTGTGAGGAGAGAAGGGTCAGGTTCAGATTCAGATTCTTGGGAGACCCAGAGGTCTTCTGGATCTGGGTCTGGATCTGGGTCTGGATCTGATGGTGAGGACAAGGGTCCTATTATTTCTGAAGCTAAGGCTGAGCCGAGGGCAGCACCTAAAGGTGATGTTGAGATGGCAGCACCTAAAGGTGATGTTGAGATGGCAGCACCTAAAGGTGATGTTGAGATGGCAGCACCTAAAGGTGATGTTGAGATGGCAGCACCTAAAGGTGATGTTGAGATGGCAGCACCTAAAGGTGATGTTGAGTTAGCAGCACCTAAAGGTGATGTTGAGTTAGCAGCACCTAAAGGTGATGTTGAGTTAGCAGCACCTAAAGGAGAAAGTGCTGTGTCTAGGCTGGTTTCTAGTGGTAGAGAGAAGGTGGCCAGTGTCCCTGATCCAGAATATCTGGATCCTGAGCCAGTTGGTAGTTTTTGATTTTGGTTGTTAGGAACTGCAGGTTGGGTTTTTTTAATAAGCCCTTTAGGTTTGCAGTTTTTAAGTAGGCTTCCTGCTATTAGTGTTAATGCTTTTACTGTTTCTGTGGCTGTAGCTGGTAAGGGATTAGGTATAGTAACTAAGTTTATTCTTAAGTTGCTTTATCGAGCATAAGGCATATACTTATGTTATCTTAGTGGTGTGTTTTTATGTTAGTTTTTATATTTTGAGTATTATACAGGTTGATATGTAGTTTTATTTAACAAGGTGTGGTTTATGTATTTTACTCTTAAATTTACATTTTACTTGTCTCTATATTATTCTATGATTTATTCTATGACTTATTCTATGACTTATTCTATGTTTTATTGTTTTATCTATGTGTAAGTAGTATAATACCACACACCGTAGGTCGGGCGAATATAGCGCGGGTATGGGCCGAAAGTATAGTTTAATAGGAGGAAGGCGTATTCGTAAAATGTTGGTGTTGATTTGTGGGGTGTTAACAAGGTTAGGTGGGCTACTTGGTATAGCTTTTCAGCGGAAGCACTTGCTTTCTTTGCTGTTGGTTATAGAAGTAGTGCCTTTAGGGGCTTATTGTTCTTATATTGCTGCATCTAGTGGGGTTGGTCTTACTTTTATAGGGTTGTTTCTACTAGCTTTTAGTTCCTGTGCTGGTGCTTTAGGGATTTCTTTGTTAGTTGCTGTTGTCCGGGTTAGAGGGTGTGATTACGTTGCTAGATTGAACTTTATAAAATTTTAGCTGGCTGTTTGTTATTATGTGTTTTAGGGTTTTTGTGGAGTTGAGGTAGGTGGCGAGGAAAAAAAATTATTCATGTGGGTTTATGGGTGACTAGGTTTATTTTTTTTTGTGTCTGTATAACCTACCATCAGGAGGTTATCTCGTGCGTTGTAGGGGGGTTAGGGTGATCAATGAAGGATAGAATAAGCGTTTCTCTTATGTGTCTTTCTTTTTGGGTTATTTCTCTTAGGTGCCTTTGTAGGCTTAGGGTTAGGAGTTGTAGCCATTTTATAATGGTTATGTGGGGAGTGGCGTTTAGGTTGCTTGTTGCTTTTTCTTCTGGGCACATTTCTTTGTTTTATATTGCTTTTGAGGGAAGGCTTATTCCAATAATTTTCTTAATTTTGGGCTGAGGCTATCAGCCAGAGCGGGTTCGAGCGTCTATGTATTTAAGAATATATATGGTTGGGGGTTCTTTGCCTTTATTAAGGGTGATTGTTTTAAGGCATAGGCTTTGAGGGAGAACTTACTTTTTTTTATTTCCCGGTAGGGAAGTTGTAAGGGGGGTATGGGCTTTTAGTGTGTTAGGGGCTTTTTTAGTTAAGTTGCCGGTGTTTTCAGCACACTTATGGCTGCCTAAGGCCCATGTAGAGGCCCCAGTAGCTGGGTCTATGCTTTTGGCTGGTGTGTTGTTGAAGTTAGGCGGTTATGGGTTGATGCGTTCTATCTGGTGGTGGGATGTAAGCTGTCGAGGCGTGTTATCAGAGTTAGTTGTAGCGGTGTCCTTGGTTGGGGGCTGTCTAACAAGGGTTATATGTCTTCGTCAGGTAGATGTTAAATCTTTAATTGCTTATTCTTCTATTGGGCATATAAGCCTTGTTGTTGCTGGTTGTTTTTCTGGTAGAATTTTAGGGTGGCAAAGAGCTTGCTGAATAATGTTAAGGCATGGGCTTTGTTCTTCAGGGCTATTTGCTATGGCTTATTTTAGTTATTTACGTGTAAAAAGGCGAAGGATTTTATTAATAAAAGGGGGGCTAAGTGTGGCCCCTTATTTATGTATGTGATGGTTCTTATTGATTAGGATAAATATATCTTGTCCACCTTCTTTAAATTTAGTGAGGGAGATTAGGCTGTTCTTCTCTGGTATCTTTTTTCAGTGTCTAATGGCTTTACCTCTTAGGTTGATGGTTTTTTTTACGGCTGCTTACTCTTTATATCTTTATGGTGCTACTCAGCATGGTTCCAGGCCTGGGTTTGTGTGTCCTTATGTTGGCCCTGCGGGAGTTCCGCTAAGTGTGGGGTTTATGCATTGGGTACCTGGTAATCTATTGGCTGTTTTTTGTGGGAGGCTGTGTTAGTGGTTATACTTTTTCCATTAATGGGAGTAATACTAGCTCTTGTTCTAATAGGCCTATCTTGGCTGGTTAGAATAAAAGGTAGAACAGATAAGGAGAAGTGTAGTCCGTATGAGTGTGGGTTTGATAGTGTAGGGGGAGCTCGGCTTCCTTTTTCTTTACGGTTTTTTTTGTTGGCGGTTCTTTTTTTGATTTTTGATGTTGAGGTTGTTTTATTGTTTCCATTAGTTGGGTGATTACACACCGTAGATGGGCTGGTTTGTGGGGGTGTTTTTATTACGACCCTGCTAGTAGGGGTTTACCATGAGTGGCGTGAAGGTTCTTTGGACTGGGCCGAATAATTAAGGTGTAAAAAAGCTAATGCGGAGGTGGCAGATCAATGCGTCAGTCTTAAGATCTGAGGATGAGAGGCTTCTCTCTCTCTTCGCTGTAAAGGTGCGGGGGTAGATCAAATATAGATCGTCTGGCTGTTAACCTGAAAGTGGGCGGGCTGTCCCTCCTCGCGGTGGAGGAAGTAGTCTAATTTATTTAAGGCGTCGGGCTCATAATTCGAAGATGGTTATAAGACCTTTCCTTGTTGTGATCATTGGTTGGTGGAGGGGTGCTTCTGTAGTATATTAGTATGGGGGACTTCCAATCCTTAGGTCCACTTAGTTGTGGTAGAGGTAACATTTAGGAGTACGCGCGGGGTGGTATATGACCTGTTTTCAGGGTTTGATGAGTGAAACTTTAACTTGTGGAGTTTCTATTTCATGGTGTTGTTATGGATTCTCAGGGTTTGTTGGGTGGCTGGAAGCTTTTATTGAAGGGAAAAAGATAATGGCAGGGTTCTTTTTATGTTGTTTTGTCGCCGGTTTTGGTCTACGTCGCAGGTTTCCAACATAAATTCATCCGCTGTTCGGTATGGGGGGGTTTTTCATTTATTAATTTCTTTAGTGGTATTTATAGTGGGTAGGAATCTATATGGGATGGTTCCATATAACTTTGTTTGGATGGGCCATTTTCCAGTAATTCTTACTTTGGCGGTTTGTTTTTGGGGGGCTTGTGTTGTGCATCGTGTCTTGGCGTGAGGGTGTGGCGTTGTGGTAGGTTCTTTTGTGCCTGCTGGAGTTTGCTGGTTACTTATTCCGATGGTGATGTTAGGTGAGCTTGTTAGTGTATGGCTTCGCCCATTGGCAATATGTTTTCGAATACTAGTCAATCTAACTGTTGGTCACCTATTTTTAAGGTTTATATCAAAATTAGTTGTATTAGTAATTTTGGTTGGGCTTCCTTTTGGGTTTTTGTACAGTAGCAGGCTAAGGGCTTGCATGGTTTTTGTGGCTGAGGCTGGTGTAGCAATCTTGCAGTCTTATATTTTTTGGGGGTTGGTTTGTTTTTACTGGTTGGAGGAGGATCCAGTGCATTGAAAATTGAAAAAACTAGTTAGCCGGTTACAAATAATCGAAAATAGTAAGCGGATGTCTTCTAAGTAGTGAGAGTTGGTGGTATATGGTCAAAGGTCGTCGGTGAGGAAAGAGGGTTTATTTTACCCCGGCTCAGCTTGCTTTTTTGTTAATAAGGGTTTTTGGTGTATTGGTTTGCCTTTCCAGGGCAAATTGGTTAGGCGTTTGGTTTGGTTTAGAGGTGAATTTGTTTGGGTTTGTCCCTTATATATCTGGTAGGCGGCGTGTTGGTGAGATGGAGTCTACAGTTAAGTATTTTCTTTCGCAGGAAGCTGGTTCTGGGGTGTTAATGCTTGGCATTGTAGGCATAGTTGTGAGAAGTGGAAGGAGTTTGGTAGGCATGCCTTTAGGTAGTGGTTATTTTTGAGGCCCAGCTTTGGTTGGGCTTTTAACTAAGCTAGGGGTTGCTCCTTTTCATTTTTGGGTTGCAGGGTCCATAGCTGAGGTTAGGTGGGGAGCTTGTTTTTTATTAAATACTTTACAGAAGATTGGTCCACTATTTTCTGTTGCTTACTTGGTTAACAGGTGTTGGGTGGCTTTAGTGTGATTAGGGGGTATTAGAGTTGTAGTTGGAGGGATTGGAGGGTCTTTTCAATCTCGTTTACGGCCTTTATTAGGCTATTCTTCTGTTGGTCATATGGGGTGGTGTTTGGCTTGTGTGGCTAACAGCGTGTCAGATGTTTTGTTTTACTTTTTCTGATACTCTGTAGTGTTGGCGGGGGTGTTTGGTTTGTTAGGGGAAATAGGTGTTTACGGTATGGAAACTGTAATAAATTACATAGGCGGTGGAAGATGGTTTATTTTAAGTGTTTCTTTGCTTAGGCTTGGCGGGTTTCCCCCGTTTGTCATTTTTTTTGCTAAGGTTCGAGCAATATTATGTATTTGGGGCAGGGTTCCTTTGGCTATTGGTCTTTATTTGGTTGGAAGGGTTATTGGTTTTTATTATTATTTTAACTTAGTGTTTACTTTTACTATCGCTGGAATAAGGAGCTGTAATGTGCTAAACTGATCAGATCGTTTTAAGTTTTCAGCGTTGTTTATGATTATTTTACTGCCATTAGGGGGGTCTTTATCTATTTGGTAGAAGGTCTTTCAACCTGTGGCAATATAGTTAAAACACATAACGCTTGGTTTGCACCCTTGAATTAGGCAGCGTGCCTTGTTGCTATTTGTGGCTAGGTTAGTTTATTAAAAATGTCCCCTTGTGGCGGGGAGGATGGACACTATAGTCCACTTGGTTCAATGAGTTTTCGATTAGATAAGGCTAAGGTGGGGGGGATGGGTCTTTTAGTTTGGTCTTTTGTGGTTTTACTAGTTGGGGTGAGTTTAGATAGCCCAGCGATTGTTGAGTGAGAGGTTTATTCTACTTCTTCTTGTTATTACAGGGTTGTAGTAGCTCTTGATTGGTTAAGTATAAGGTTTGGTTGGGTGGTTGCTTATATTTCTAGGATAGTGCTATTTTATTCTAGGAGATATATAAGGAGGGAGCGATACTTAAGTCGGTTTGTGTGGATAGTGTTTTTTTTTATTCTATCTATAAATTGCTTAATTTTTGTCCCTAGAATTTGGGGGGTTATATTAGGGTGAGATGGTCTGGGGATTACTTCTTTTGTTTTGGTAGTTTACTACCAAAACAGTGGGTCTTTATCTGCTGGAATGCTAACTGCTTTGACTAACCGTGTTGGGGATGTTTTTCTTATTTTGGCTATTTATATGTTTTTTAGTCAGGGCCAATTTGGTTTAAAGAGAGTGGAGGGGGTATGCGTTTCTAGGGCTTTGGTGTTTGTAAGCATTGCATCAATTACTAAAAGGGCGCAGTTTCCTTTTTGTAGTTGGCTTCCAGCCGCTATAGCAGCCCCGACCCCTGTTTCTGCTTTAGTTCATTCTTCTACCCTTGTTACTGCTGGGGTATACCTATTAGTTCGGCTTTCTAGTAGGCTGGGGGAACTAGAGTTGGGGGCTTTGACTTTTTTGTCTTGTTTCACTTTGTTGCTTTCTTCTATATCAGCAAATGTAGAGCACGATTTAAAGAAGGTGGTAGCACTATCTACTTTAAGTCAGCTGGCTATAATAGTGTTAGCACTTTCTGTGGGGTATTCTTTTTTGGCTTTTTTTCATTTATTGGTCCATGCCCTATTAAAGGCCTTGTTATTTATGGCTGTTGGGTCGATTATACACGGGTTTAATGGGGTTCAGGACGTTCGGTATATAGGGGGTGCTTTTTATTCAATGCCTTTAACGGTTTTTTGTTTTTGTGTGGCTAATTTAGCTTTGTGTGGCTTCCCTTTTGTAGGTGCTTTTTATTCAAAGGATTTAATTGTAGAGGGGTTGTTGAGTGGGGGTGTAAGGCTGGTTGTTATTATCACTGTTTTATTGTCTGCAGGGCTGAGTGTTAGCTACTCACTACGTTTAAGGTATTTAGCGGTTTTTAGGTATAATAAAGGTTCTTGTTTTAGGAATTCTGTGGACAAGGTTGGAGAAGTTTTGCCAATACTTGGATTAGCTGTGGGGGCAGTGTGTGGCGGGGTTTTTTTTCAGTCAATTTTTTTAGGGTTTATTGAATTTTTTTTTATGCCCACAGAGTTGAAGCTTGTTTTGTTGGTTGTTTTACTTGGTGCGTTGGTTGGTTCTTTATTGTGTTGGAGGTCTAGAAAGAGAAAAGTGCTGGAGGTAAGGTTTAGTGAGCACTTGCTCTCTACTTTAGGGTTTTTAAGCCCTCTCTCTTCCCAGCCATTAGCTGGTAAGTGTCTTCGGCTATCTGGTTTGCTTTATAAGCAGCTGGATCAGGGGTGAATGGAGCTTATTTCTGGGGAAGGAGCTTTTTTAGCTATCAAAAAGTTAGGGGTGTTTCACCATCGGTATCAAAGAATACGGTTTAATGCTGGAGTTGGTGGGGTGCTTCTTTTTGGGGTCTTGGTAGTTATTTGACTGCTACCACATTAGTGGTGAAAAGGGTCTTATATGCCGCATTTGGGTCCAGTAGATTGAATTATAGGTTATTTAGCTGTTTTAGTCGGCTTGATAGCCGTCTTTAGTCTGGTTTGGTGGAGTGGATTAAAGCCTTTACCGGGCAAAGTTGGTAGGGGGGTTAAAAAAGTTAAGAAGTTTATAGAATGAAAATAATATTTTTTAAAAAAGAAGGTAATTTTGATAAGTGGTCTCTTAGGAAATTGACAAGAGAGCAGAAATGTAAAATTATTAAGAAGAGGCGGGGGCACGGTTTCCATATAGTAGATCCTAGGCCTTGGCCTGTTTTAACCTCTATTTTTGTTTTAGGGATTGCTGTTGGGCTCGTTGAGTGGCTGTCTGGCAGTGGTTTAATGACTTTGGGGGTTAGAGTGCTGGGCTTGTTGGTGGTGGCCAGTTTTTGGTGGCGGGATGTTATTCGTGAGAGTGTTTTTCAGGGGCGTCATACGTCTCTTGTAAAACGCGGATTAAAGGTTGGGTTTGTTTTATTCTTGGTTTCTGAGGGTTCTTTTTTTTTTTCTTTGTTTTGAGCCTTTTTCCACTCAGCTTTAGCTCCCACAGCTTACATTGGTAATCATTGACCTCCAACTGGGGTGGAGCCTATCAATCCTTGAAAAGTGCCATTGCTTAATACTGTGGTTCTAGTTGGCTCTGGAGTTACTTTAACATGGTCTCACCACTCTTTACGTGCGGGTAACCTTACTAAGGCGGTGGTTGGGTTGGTTGTTACCATTAGCATAGGGGTTTATTTTTCCTGATTACAGTATAATGAGTATTTAATAGCTTCTTTTACTATCGCTGATAGTGTTTTTGGTTCAACTTTTTACATGTTAACAGGGTTTCATGGGTTGCATGTGGTTGTGGGGACTGCCTTCTTGGTGGTGTGTCTATATCGGATGGTTAGCTTACATTTTGCCACTAGTGGAAGAGTTGGGTTTAAGTGCGCGATTTGATATTGACACTTTGTAGATGGTGTTTGGGTTTTAGTGTACCTATCTGTCTATGTTTGGGGGAGTTGAGGTACTAGATGAGGTAGAAAAACTTACAAGCCAATGTACTATTTTTCGATTTAAGATTGATTAAAAATAGCATTGGGCTTTATATGCCGCGATGGGGTCAGATATATTTTGAAGATATCAATACAAAGATTATACAGGATTTAGTTCATTATCACGATCTTACTCTTGTTTTAACTGTTGTGGTGACAGTAGGAGTTTTTTGGGCTTTAGGGTGGTCGGTGTTAAGCCCTTATACTTACCGGGATTTACCTAATTCAGAGCTGGTGGAGACTGCTTGGACTGTAGCTCCTGGGTTAGTTTTATTTTCCTTGGCTATCCCCTCGTTGACCAATCTTTATGTGCAAGATGAGATTTCTGGTGATACTACCAGTTTAAAGGTGGTAGGCAGGCAGTGGTATTGATCTTATGAGATTGGGGTAGAGAGGGGGATGGTAGATGGTTATAGAGAGAAAGTTAGAAGGTACTCTTTTTCTTCATATATAAAGCAAAAGAGTGACTTAGTAAAAGGTGATATATATTTATTTGATGTAGATAAGCGTGTGGTAGTTCCTATGCGAGAGACAGTGCGTTTGTTAGTTTCGTCTACAGACGTAATTCACTCTTGAACTGTGTTAGGGGCGGGGGTTAAAGTTGATGCCATTCCAGGACGGGTTAACCAAACTAAGGTTCACTTCTTACGCCCGGGGGTTTACTATGGGCAGTGTTCTGAGCTGTGTGGTGTAAACCATGCTTTTATGCCTATTGTGTTAGAGGCAGTGCCAAAAAGGGTTTTTATAGGTTGGTTGCAGCGTCTTGTTATAGAAAATGATTAAAGTTTTAAGTAAGCTAGTAAAATCTTTGTTCAATCTTCCAACCCCTTTAAATCTTTCGATTTGGTGGAATTTTGGGTCTTTGTTAGGGCTGTGTTTAACAGTTCAGATTCTTACTGGGGTTTTCTTAGCGATACATTACACAGCTAATGTGGAGCTTGCTTTTTCCTCGGTTGTTCACATTATGCGGGATGTAAACTATGGATGGGTTATTCGTGGAGTTCATGCTAATGTAGCTTCTTTATATTTTTTTTGTATATACTGTCACGTGGGCCGTGGGATTTACTATGGTTCTTACCTTTTTGTTGGTGTGTGGGTTGTAGGGGTTGTTTTACTATTATTTAGGATACTTACGGCTTTTTTGGGTTATGTTTTACCGTGGGGGCAGATGTCTTTTTGAGGGGCTACTGTTATTACTAGAATGGCTTCGGCTATTCCGCATGTTGGTGAAGAGTTAGTAATTTGACTATGGGGGGGGTTTTCAGTGGGAAACCCTACTTTGGTTCGGTTTTTCGTTTTTCATTTTATTATGCCTTTTTTGATTGTTGGGGTTAGGCTTATTCATTTGGCTTTGCTTCACAGAAAAGGGTCTAATAATCCAATTGGTGTTATAGTGGAGAGTGAAAAGGTACCATTTCATGTGTACTATACTAGGAAGGATTTAGTTGGGTTTTTGTTGTTTTTTTTAGTTTTAGCTATTTTTGTTTTTTGGTTGCCTGGTGTTTTTTTAGACCCTGTTAATTATATTCCGGCAAACCCTCTTTCAACTCCCAGTCATATTCAGCCAGAGTGGTATTTTCTTTTTGCTTATACTATTTTACGGTCTGTTCCTAATAAGGCTGGTGGGGTGTTAGTGTTGTTAGGGTCTGTTTTAATTTTGTTAGTAATGCCATTGTTTCATTTAGGTAAGTTTCGTGTTTTTAGCTTTTACCCTTTGTGTCAGGGCTTGTTTTGGGGGATGGTTAGTAGTTTAGTTTTGTTAACTTGGATTGGGTCCCGCCCTGTGGAACCTCCTTTTGATTATTTAGGGGTTTTATCCTCTTTGTGGTATTTTTCTTTTTTTGTATTGTTTCCTTTTGGTCAGGTAGTTTGGGACTACCTTTTATTTAGAAGATGAGTGAAGAAATAAAAAGCAGGTCTCCCCTCGGAGGGTTCAAAAATGTTTCTTTGGGGTGTTTAGATAAAGTTAATGGTCTGTGGGTGGAGGGTTTTAGGAAATAAAGAGCTAGGTGATTTGCTTAAAGTTGGTTAAGTTTAGTGTTGTGTACACCTTTTTATATTCAGATTTATGGTTAAAAGTTGGGGGTAGAGAAGTTTATTTTGATGTTTTTTTTGCTTATCCTGTTGAGGGGGAGGTGGTAGTAGTTTATTTTTCACCGCGATTTGGGTGCGTATAAAATAATTATTATTTTTGGTATGGTTCAATAATAAGCATATGTAGAATTTTAGAAGGCGCAGTAGTTGATAATTCTATTCTTTAGGGTATTCCGGTTAAAAGCTAGTTTTAGAAAGCTATGCAACTATTAAAAATTTTTTTTGACACATAAAGTTGCTTATCGGAGCAAATTTTCACCGCAGTAAAAAGCCTACAAAAAGTGCAGAAAATGCAAAATTAAAAATCACGAAAAAGCGTATATCGACCCGAAAATTTTTTCAGAGAAACAGGCCTAGCAAATTTTTGAAAAAATGGCATTTTTTGCGATTTTCCCATCAGTGTGTGCAAAAACAGGGGGGTAGGGATGGTTTTACGGTGAAAAAGGGGGTGTTTTTTTACCTATTTTTTGTGTTTTTTTGTATTTTTTTGTGTTTTTAGCTGATTTTTAAGGAAATTCTTTCAAAGCCTGGGTGGAATAGGGTGAGATTGTGTGTGTGTGTAAGGGTGTGTAAGAAATTTATGTTGTTTGAGAGTATTCTCCCTGGTAAGGGGTAATATATATGCTCCTTGGAGGGTGGAATGAGAGATGTAAAATGGAAAAATAGGGGGCTGTGGAAGATAGAATGGCTGAGGGGTTTGAGAGTTTGGGGGGGTGTGCCCCCCCCCTCGGAGGGTTCAAAAATGATCCTCTTTGTCAGGGTGAAAAAACCCCTAATTTTAGGTAGGTAAATTCTTTGTGAACTTTAGTGAGTATGAAAATTTTTGATTGGTTTTGTGATGGTATAATAGAGTTTGGTGATGTTATAATCGAGTTTGGTGAGGGGTAAATATCCTTAAGTATCCCTAGCCTAGTGAGGGGGTTTCCCCTTAAAACCTCCTCCCCCTCACCCCGCTATATCTGATTTTTGGAAATTTTAGAAGGCGCAGTAGTTGATAATTCTATTCTTTAGGGTATTCCGGTTAAAAGCTAGTTTTAGAAAGCTATGCAACTATTAAAAATTTTTTTTGACACATAAAGTTGCTTATCGGAGCAAATTTTCACCGCAGTAAAAAGCCTACAAAAAGTGCAGAAAATGCAAAATTAAAAATCACGAAAAAGCGTATATCGACCCGAAAATTTTTTCAGAGAAACAGGCCTAGCAAATTTTTGAAAAAATGGCATTTTTTGCGATTTTCCCATCAGTGTGTGCAAAAACAGGGGGGTAGGGATGGTTTTACGGTGAAAAAGGGGGTGTTTTTTTACCTATTTTTTGTGTTTTTTTGTATTTTTTTGTGTTTTTAGCTGATTTTTAAGGAAATTCTTTCAAAGCCTGGGTGGAATAGGGTGAGATTGTGTGTGTGTGTAAGGGTGTGTAAGAAATTTATGTTGTTTGAGAGTATTCTCCCTGGTAAGGGGTAATATATATGCTCCTTGGAGGGTGGAATGAGAGATGTAAAATGGAAAAATAGGGGGCTGTGGAAGATAGAATGGCTGAGGGGTTTGAGAGTTTGGGGGGGTGTGCCCCCCCCTCGGAGGGTTCAAAAATGATCCTCTTTGTCAGGGTGAAAAAACCCCTAATTTTAGGTAGGTAAATTCTTTGTGAACTTTAGTGAGTATGAAAATTTTTGATTGGTTTTGTGATGGTATAATAGAGTTTGGTGATGTTATAATCGAGTTTGGTGAGGGGTAAATATCCTTAAGTATCCCTAGCCTAGTGAGGGGGTTTCCCCTTAAAACCTCCTCCCCCTCACCCCGCTATATCTGATTTTTGGAAATTTTAGAAGGCGCAGTAGTTGATAATTCTATTCTTTAGGGTATTCCGGTTAAAAGCTAGTTTTAGAAAGCTATGCAACTATTAAAAATTTTTTTGACACATAAAGTTGCTTATCGGAGCAAATTTTCACCGCAGTAAAAAGCCTACAAAAAGTGCAGAAAATGCAAAATTAAAAATCACGAAAAAGCGTATATCGACCCGAAAATTTTTTCAGAGAAACAGGCCTAGCAAATTTTTGAAAAAATGGCATTTTTTGCGATTTTCCCATCAGTGTGTGCAAAAACAGGGGGGTAGGGATGGTTTTACGGTGAAAAAGGGGGTGTTTTTTTACCTATTTTTTGTGTTTTTTTGTATTTTTCTTTTCAGTAGAGTTGGTTGGGGCAACCAAAGAGTAAAAAAAACCTCTTTTATTACAATAGTCTGATGGGGTGACCCGCGATGTGCGATTATCAGAGTCAGCTACCACAGGGATAACAGCGTAATCTTTCCTGAGAGTCCTTATTGACGGATGGGGTTGCGACCTCGATGTTGAATTAGGGCATCCGTGGGGTGAAGAGGCTCCAGAAGGTGGGTCTGTTCGACCATAAAAGCCCTACATGATTTGAGTTCAGACCGGCGTGAGCCAGGTCAGTTTCTATCTTCCTGCTGTTAAAATAAGGGCTTACTTGTACGAAAGGACCGCGAGCCATGACTAAGTCGAGGTTCTATGACACCCTTATAATTTGATAATGAGTTAAAAGTTTGTTTTGTTAGTGCGGGCAGAGTCTTTGATTATAATGTTTCTGATAGCTTATTAGGCGAAACATAAGAGCTGTTTAGGTGGGTTCTAGTTCTTTTAGAAAGGTATTAAAGCTATTGGGATGATTATCTTGGTGCGGTTTTCTTTTTAATAAAAACTAAGTATGAACATTTGGTTCTGGTTTCTGATTAGCGGTTGTTCTGTGTGCTACATTGGTAGGATTACCGAATAGTGAGGAAAAGTACTATAAGGCTCCCAATGGCTGGATAGACTATGCCTGCTGGGTATTTATTTACTCAGCTGTTATAGGAAGGTCGGGAGTTGGTGGGTTGCAGTTTCAGACCATGAGTCTCTCTTTGTAAAGAAGCAACTTTTCACTTAGGAAGTGGTTTTAGGATATTCGCCGAGGATGCCCGATGAAATTCACAACACCAGTATAGAGACTTGGGCAATAATTTGATGACTGACCAAAGGGAAACAACACTGTATAAAGAGGCATATATAGGGGTGGGCAAGAGTGGTGCCAGCACCCGCGGTTACACCACTGTCCCCAAGCTAATATTTACGAAGGCACAAATTTGGTGCAGGGAAAATTCAAGTGGAGGAGCCACGGTGACAGGACCGGTGCAATGGTAGGATAGTTTGCACAATGGGGGCTATTATTCTTCGTACGCTCGCTACCAGAAATTTTGGGTAGGGACCGGGATTAGATACCCCGTTACTCCTTAGTGTAAAGGGATTGCCTTGGGACTACGAGCTTGTGCTTAAAACCTAAAGAACTTGGCGGTAACGAAAATCAGCCCAGGGGAGCGTGACGGTTAATTCGATGATCCACGAACACTTTACCCTTTCTTGTTAATCTTTCAGTTTGCATACCGCCGTTGACAGCCTATCCTAATGAGGGCCTTAGGAAATAGGCAAAATCTACTTCCAATCTTGGGAAGTCTAGAGGACATCAGGTAAACGTGCAGCCTATGGAAGGGGCTTAGTTTCGCTACAATTCTCATAGAATTACGAAGGCCTGGTTGAAACACCTCGCTGAAGGCGGACTTGGCAGTAAGGACCTCAATTAAAAGGGTCTGAACGCGTTCATTTGTTGCGTACAAATCGCCCGTCGCTCGCGGATAATAAAACTGGGATAAGTCGTAACATAGTAGGAGTACCGGAAGGTGCTCCTGAATGATGAAAATAATGGGATATTTTTATTGTTTTAGGGGTGGGGCTAAGTTTAGTGGAAAAAGGAATAAAGGGCTATTCTATAATAATAAGTATAATGGGGTTAGCCACAAGTTCTTGTTTTTAGTTTATAAGACGGCATTGTTCAGGGGGGCAGCAGACCCAGGCTTACCTCGTTGCTGTGTTTCAGGGCTTATTGGTAAAACAGGGAATTTTACAGAGAGACCTTTTGTCGTTTGGTACGGTGGCTTGGTTTCGCGGTTTGTAAAAAGTTTAGTAGGGGAAGAAGACTATCGCAAATTGTTCAGGGGGGTGGGCTATTATAGTGCTGAGGTTAGTAGTAAAGTAGTTGACTATAAGCTACTAGCTTTAGAGCTTAAGTCGGCCACTACTCTCTCTAATACTTTTATCTGTAGTGTAAGTCATTTTATGACCAGTTCATGTTTATCAATACAAGAAGACGCTAGTTTTGGTTTTATGGTTAGGCGTTTTTTACCGGTTTTTGAGGTCAGGTTAAAGAAAAACCGTAGGTTAGTAGTACTCTTACAAAAGGGTGTTATAGGTAAGGAGCTTTATTACCCTTACAAAGAAAGTGATATTCAACCAGCCCCATTTGGTAGATGGAATCGGGCTCTTTTTCCTATGGCTTTAAGTAGTGTTGATTTTAAGGATACCGGGGGGTGTGTCCTAGGTCATTATCAAATGAACAACAGTATAAAAGCTTTTGAAGAGTTTTTTGAGTTGTTCAGGCTCGTGCTTTGAGCTACTAAGCTAGCTATAGACAGTGACTCTGTTATTAACGAGTTAGTTGTTAGCCGCCTTTATAATGACCTTCAGGCTTTGCTTAATATGCTAGAGCATTCAGAAGAATTATTAGAAGGCACTGTTTCTATGTGTAGTAATATTTAGCAGGCTGAAGCATATAAGTAAGTTGTTTTAAGAAGAAAGGTAATAAGTAAACTAGTACCTATTAGGGAAAGCAGGGATATGTTTTATTCTCAATTATAACAGTACCTTGTGGGAAGATATAGTATTAATTGAAAGAAGGGGCTATGCCACGTACCTTTTGCATAATGGGCTATTAAATAGGAGTTAGGGAAGTGCTAGTTCCCGAAGCCTTTCGAGCTACCCTTGTTATAAGTTGGGCTGTTGCACAATCTCACACAAGTCTGGGGTAGGAGTGACATGCTTTTCGCGTAAGGTGATTATCTGGTTAGGAGCGAGGTGCATATAGTGCAGCCTGTGTGTATTTCCGTGTTTGGGCACATATATGCATACATATATGTGTGTTACTCTGTAGAATGGTTTGTTCTTTAGAGTTCATGCGCAGAGTGAGTGGTGAGGGGCCAAGCTCTTTTCACTATAAAAAATGTTTAGGGCATAGTCTTATCTGATGCTAGGTGTGGGGTTTATCTACTACTACCTCGCATGCGTGGTGGTGGGTGTTCCATGCACTATGTTGAGAGATAAGGAGAGATATGGGGGTGGGTCCCGTAAGCGATCAGGTCCATAAAGAGTGCGTTGTAGCTCACCGTCTTGTACAGTAAAATTATAGGACGTGCGTTTTTAGTTTTAGCTTCTTGTTGTGCTTTGAAATTAAGGTGTAAAAAGGAAACACGCGGAGGGTCCAATCTCTTTAGCATAAGTAATTAGAATAGTATAAGTAGTGTATTAGTTTATCGAATTAGGTGAATGCTGGAGTGGCTTATATACTTCGGTAATAGATGATAATAGATTAAGGTAAGGAACTTGGCAAAAAGAAGCTTCGCCTGTTTACCAAAAACGCCGCCCTTCGAGTGTAATATGGGGGGTCGGGCCTGCCCGGTGATACTGTTAAACGGCCGCCGTAAAGGGTGCGAAGGTAGCAAAGTCTATAGCCCCTTAATTGGGGGCGTGTGAATGGTCTGACGTAGGCTTAACTGTCTCACTTTGATTTATATTGAAACTTACTTTTAGGTGAAAAGGCTTAAATCTGCAGGTTGGACGAGGAGACCCTGATGAGCTTTATCTAAAAAAAAGTGGCTGTCTTTTCAGTAGAGTTGGTTGGGGCAACCAAAGAGTAAAAAAAACCTCTTTTATTACAATAGTCTGATGGGGTGACCCGCGATGTGCGATTATCAGAGTCAGCTACCACAGGGATAACAGCGTAATCTTTCCTGAGAGTCCTTATTGACGGATGGGGTTGCGACCTCGATGTTGAATTAGGGCATCCGTGGGGTGAAGAGGCTCCAGAAGGTGGGTCTGTTCGACCATAAAAGCCCTACATGATTTGAGTTCAGACCGGCGTGAGCCAGGTCAGTTTCTATCTTCCTGCTGTTAAAATAAGGGCTTACTTGTACGAAAGGACCGCGAGCCATGACTAAGTCGAGGTTCTATGACACCCTTATAATTTGATAATAAGTTAAATAAACGGATAAGTTGTTACATAGTAGGAGGTGCCGTAAGTCACTCTAATGGTAATGGTAAAAAGGGTAGGGTATTTTTATCATTTTAGTAAAGGGAATAAGCTAATAAAGGAGAGAAGGCTCTCTGGTAAAAATAAAGTTTGCCTACTTTCTACTATAAGGAGGGGTAGAGATAGGCTACGTTCTTGTATTTCTGATACTATTACCGATTTTGTAGGGGGCTCATTAAGTGTTAATTGTTTTTTATCTAAAAGTATCTGGCTACTAGACCAATATCCGGCATTAAAGCCCCAGTATTCTTTGTTTTTACGTGTTTTACATAACTTGCAGAAACGGCTTCGTTGGTTAATAAACTCTATGTATGACACGGGTTTATGTAGGCCTGCTTCTGATTTTTTTGAGGAAGAGAAGGTTGAGACAGTTCCTTATCATGAGGATGATAGTTGGCTACCTTTTCCTTCTACTTTTACTGATTGTGGGGAGTTGTCTAACCATGATGGTCTCTTACGTAGGTTTGCTGTTTCGTGATTTAAGAGGAGTCTTTGGGGTGTTTCGTCTTTTTTAACAAATTTTAGTCTATTTTTACATGTTTTAGAAGAGGGGATAGACCATAGTGATAGGTTGTGTGATATTGTTGTGTCTGACGAGGTTACTAAAGGGTTTGTATGTATTTTTGAAGAACTAACGAAGGCGGATGCTTTGTTAAGGGATCTTATTAATAAGCTAAGTTCGTAGGTTGTGGTAAGGCTTTGCTCATCACGCTGGTTTGAGTAGGTCAGTTTCTATCTTCCTGCTGTTAAAATAAGGGCTTACTTGTACGAAAGGACCGCGAGCAATAACTAAGTCTAGTCTTATAGGAGGTTAGGGTTTGTTTTTATGAGGTGGTTTAGGGGGCCCAACGTTTCCGATAGCCTAAGAAGGGCAAAACGTTGAAGCCGTTTAGGTGGGATTAACTTCCCTCGGGGAGTTTAAGGCGCCTTATGTGGCTGGCATGGGGTGTTAGTCTTTGTAAGGCGTTGGACTGTAAATCTGAAAAAGGTTAACAACTATAACCACACCTCTAGGCTGTGGCAGGTTTTCAGTGCTTACAGGCTGCTTGAAGTGTTGTATTTGCACGCCGGTTTTTCACACCGGACGAACATCGAATTGGTGTCTAGCGGGTAAGTTGCGGGTGTAGCAAAAAAGTGCATTGGAGTTAGGGTCCAAAAGATGGGGTTTAAGGCCCCCACTCGTTAAAGGCAGTTATTAGTAACAATGTTTGGCAGATCTACATGATACAGGGTTTGACGAGTGAAGTTTGGTTTTATTGGGAAAGCCATGTCCTCTCTTAGTGACAACAGTTTGAATAGTGATCCTTTCTACTTTCTTTCTAAGATAGGTAAGAGTAAATACTTTTTTGGGGTAAAAGTGGGGTTTGTTGTGTACCAGAAGGGGGTTCGTAAGGAGGGTTTTAGTTATACGTTGTTGTCCTTTTATGTTTCACGTGCTATCTCCTTTTTTAGGGGTTATCTAAAAGGGGTTGACCTCTTTATTAATGAGAGGTACTTATTTGTGGGGCGTTTTCCTATTTTCAAGCCTGTGTTTAAAAAGTTTTTATGGGTTTTTCAGGTTTTATTAAAGCAGCTACACTGGGTAACGTCCTTGTTACATAAAGAAGTTTTGGACTTCGGTTACCCTCTGGATGAGAGTTTTAGTTCTGCTGAGATGCCACTAGGTCAAATTGGTCGATCTCTTTTTCCTAAAGGGGCTAAAGGTAGGGTGCTTGATAGGAGTAAAGTGTCTTCTAACCTTGTTAAGGCTTTCCTGGTAAGTAATGTTTTGGTGATGGAGTCTTTGTTTTCTGAGTTGGGTGTTTTTTTGGCCGTGACGGCTAAAGCTATAAAGGCTGACAAGGTTTTAAAGGGCTTGTTTATAAAGTCTCGTTGTGAGTTTGAGGGTCTTTTGTACGAGTTGCTCATGGTTCAAAGTTCTTTAGTACGGCTTATCAGGATACTTGAGTGCTGCAGATTTAAAAATATTGGTTAGAGCTTGAAAAGTGATAATGGTCAGGTTTGTAAAGGTATTGTTAGGGGGGTTTAAAGCTTTATATAGCCCTTTGTTTTCTAGTAGTGGTGGTTTTTTAATGAAAAAGGTTTGTTTGTACTCTTCTGTCAGTAGCAGTGCAGATAGTTCTCTTCTTTCTTCTGTAGATAGTTGTATTTTTAGCTTCAAAAGTTCTATGGGTTTGATTAATTTTTTTTTAACCCATAGTTGTTGGTTATTGGGCGAGTTTCCTGGTTTGAAGCCAGTGTTTGTTATGTTTTTGGTTGTTTTAGAAACCCTACAGAAGCGGCTTCGGTGGTTATTAAAACTATTGGAGTTAGGGATTTTAAAGAATTCGGTTTCTAAATACTCAGAGTGTGAGGAGGTTAAGATATCTCCTCTTTATGAGGATATCAGAAACCTATCTTTTGTTCCTTCTTCTTATTTTATCGACCTGGCTGATGACGAGAGGGTCTTTCTGTGTAGTTTTTTTGGTTCTTGGTTTAAGAACAATGTTTGGAATATGGCATCTTTTTTAACAAGTTTGGATTTGTTTTTTCGTGTCAGGGTGGGGGGCATTTGCCATAATGAGGGTTTTCGTGTTATGTTGGTAAGGGACCCGTCTAAGAAGTATGTCGGCCTTCTTAGGGAGTTAAAGAAGATAGATGGCTTGTTGGAAGAGCTTATTGTTAAGCTTAAGTTATAGTTTATTTATAGTTTATTTATAGTTTATTTATAGTTTATTTATAGTTTATTTATAGTTTATTTATAGTTTATTTATAGTTTATTTATAGTTTATTTATAGTTTATTTATAGTTTATTTATAGTTTATTTATAGGTTTGTTTGTGGTTTTGCTGTAGTTTTAGGGGGTGGGAGATTTTTGTGACCTCCGGTGGGCTGCTGATTTGTATATCACCAGCCGCCGTGGATGGTCTTATATGCCGCGATTGGGTTTAGGTGATAATGTTTTTTTTAGTGGTTACTTGCCACTTATTAGGGTTGTCAGTGATAAGTCTTTTTATTCAGTAAAAACAAAAAAATCAGGTAAGCCTGGTAAAAAATCAGGTAAGTCGGGTAAATCTATTATTAGGAATGCAGATCTTTTTTTACAAGAGGCTGGGGAGAGTGGGCATTTTATTGGTTTGATTGGGGGTATCGATGCTTATAAAGGCATTACTAAAATGAGTGGTATGTCTGAGTTTATTTCTTCCCATGCTGTAGATCGTATTTATAGGTATAAGCGCTATTTTACTAAGGTTAATCTTTTTTTGTCGGCCGGTCGTATCTTAGTAAAAACTTACCCACAATTAAAGCCGCTGTATAAAAAGCTTGCTGTGGTATTTAAAGGCTTAGTAAAGCAAAATCGGTGGTTGGTAAACCTTTTAGTTAAAGATGTGTTAAAGAAGGGGTATTATCATAAGTTTAGTGATTCGGAGGTTCAAGCCCCTTTATTTAGCGAGGGAGAATTGTCTTCTCTTGAGGGGGCTAGCTCTATTAACTGGGGTTCTGATGGCGATGTAACGGGGGACACTGTTAAGGCTTTAATAAAGAAGAATATTTCATATATAAGAGGGTTCTATCGTCGTCTTGGTATTTTTGTAGCCTCAACGGCTAGGGCGATAGACAAGGACGTATCAATGGACAAGTTGTTTGTAGATAATTTTCGTGAGTATGAGATCCTACTGTTAGAAGTAAATAAGAATGAATCCCACTTGTTACGTTTTATTGGTGAATTGGAGCATGATGATTAGTATATATAAATCTTTAACAGTGAAGGTACGGCTAGTGGGCTTGAAGTTTTTTAAAAAACCTTTATCTTCTGGTGCTAATTGTTTGGATTTGAACAGCTCTGATCGGTTTTTGGATATAGTTGGTAAGGGCGATTTCTTTTTTCGGTTGGAAGGGGGGCTTAGTTCATATAAGGGGGTTCGTAAGGGCGATTCTCGTTATGAAAAACTAACTTCTTCTGTTTCTTCTATAATTACTGCTTTTAAAATTGTTTTGAAAGAGCTTAGTTCCTATTTCAAAGATAAGCGTGAGCTTGTTAGTGATTTTCCTGCACTTAAGTTTGTTTTAGCTAGTTTTGTAGGGGTTTTAGAGGCTTTGTTAAAACAGCTTCGCTGGTTGATTGTTTTATTAGAAAAGGTTACAGATGCAGAATATCTTAACCGCCGCAGGTTTGATGTTGAGATACCATTAGGCGAGGTTGATCAGTCTCTTTATCCTTATATAATTGATGATAAAGGTAGGAGTCCTGAAGAGACTAGCACGGTTTCTCGCCTTCTTAATGTGTTAGCTAATAATATTGAAACTACAGAAGAATTGTTTTTGGGGTTAGGTGTTTTTTTGGCAGTAACAATTAAGGCGGCAAGGGTTGATGAGGCTTTGAATAGTTTGTTTTTAGATCTTCGGTTTGAGTACAGGGACCTTCTTTATGAGATGTTGCTCTTAGAGAGCTCTTTGGTTCTATTTATTAATGAGTTGAAAGTGGTCCCAGACTTTGGTTAGGGCGCTTTATAAGTTCAAAGCATTGCTACTACTGATGATAATTCAGTGTGGTTAGGTATTAAATATGGCGGGTATGGGCCGAAAGTATAATTTAATAGTAGGAAGGCGTATTCGTAAAATGTTGGTGTATCCAGGTTGTAATAACTTCAGCGGTCTTTTACCATTTCTCGTAACTAGAGGTAAGTCTTTTTATTCAGGGAAATCTGGTAAATTAGGCAAACCTGTTCTTCCGAGGGATTCAGACCTTTTTTTAAAAAGGGTCGGAGAGAGTGGTAATTTTATGGGTTTGAGTGGTGGTGTTGAGGCATATAAAGGTATTAATAAGTCGGGAAATATGGCTAAGTTTATTGCCTCCCATGTTATTAATTCCATTTCTGGGTTTAAGCGTTTTTTTAGTAAGATTAACTTTTTTTTAATCGAGAGTCATAAGGTGATGTATAATTTTCCGTTTTTAAAGCCAATTTTTAGAGGGTTTTTTCAGTTGTTTGATCTTTTATTAAAACAGCATCGTTGGTTGTTAGTGGTGTTAGGGGAGGACATCTTGGGGAAGAGTGGGTTACGCAGGTATTGCACTCATCAGATTCGGTATCCTCTGATAAGTAACAGAGGAGGAGAGTCTTTTTACGAGGGGTTTGATCGGGTTGACTTGGGCTCTGATAAGGATAAGGTGAAGGGTTCTGTTTATTCGTTAATTGATAATAATATCTCATCAATTGGAGGGTTCTATCGTCGTCTTGGTATTTTTCTAGCCTCAACGGCTAGAGCAATAAATAAGGATACGGCCTTGAATAGATTGTTTGTAGAGCTTTTTAGGGAGTATGAGGGTCTGTTATATGAAATGCAGAAAACTGAGGGTTTAATACTACGGTTTAATAATACAATTTAATGATGGGGCTAAGGTTTAATAGTAATAAAGGATTTTTAGGTATTAGTGAAAAAAAAAGTGCTTGTTTATATTGTACCTGAAAGACAGGGGAGTTAGTTTTTTTTGTTGGTATTTCTATGCGTAGGTTTAAAGAGTCTTTGGTTCTGATTACCAACTCTCTAGATAAGGCTAGCAGGTTACTAGACAAGTACCCTCTTTTGAAAGCAGTGTTTAGCATATCTTCTGGTGTTTTATATGATCTGCAAAAATGGCTTTTACGGTTGGTACGGGTGTTAGAGGTGGAAGTTTTAGGTGAGTTGCTCTCCAGCCCCTCTGGCAGCACGAGTGTTAGTGTCTCTCCTCCTTTTTATGAGGACATTAGAAAGATGTCTGTTCCTGGTTCTCCTTTTTTTATTGGCTTATCTAAAAGCGAAAGGGTTTTATTATATGGGTTTTTTGGTTCTTGGTATAAAGGTTTTATTTGGGATGTGGCGTCTTTTATCACAAGATTGGACTTGTTTCTTCGTATTAGTGTGGTAGGTGTTCGTCACAACCAAGAGTTTAATAACATAATTCTCACAGGTGGTTTGGGTGGTGTCTATTCAAGTCTTTTAGAAGACTTGAAGGGGCTGAGGATTTCGTTAGAGTGTTTTAACCGTAAGGTTAAATCCTAGCTTGCTTTAAAAGCCGCCATTTATGAATTATTGTGGCGGTAAGCATGTGTGGGGGCCTTCTACTGATAATTCAGTGTGGGTTAGGTATTAAATATGGCGGGTATGGGCCGAAAGTATAATTTAATAGGAGGAAGGCGTATTCGTAAAATGTTGGTGTTCATAGGCGTTTGTAGGGTAATGGTTGATATGTTTAGTATACTTGATGTGTTTGGTATTATTAATATGGTTGATACGGTTGATATTTTTGGTTTTGACATTTTTGATGGGTTTGATGGTTATAATGGTTTTAATATGGTTGATTCGTTTGATATTTTTGGTTTTGATTTTTTTGTTTGATTTTTTTGTTCGGGTTTCTCGAGATATTTAGGTTTCTTTAATTTATTGTGTATTGGGTTTACCGTGTTTTTAGCGGTTTATTATGCTAATTGGCTACGTTGGGTTATCTTTTATAGGTATCAAGAAGCGTAGCTGGTGGTATCGGGCTAAGGCTAAAGCCAATAAAGAAAAAGCTAAAGAAAAGTCTTTAGAGGAGGAACGGGTTTTAGCCAGACAAGAAGTGGGGCTTGGTTTAGAGAGGCCAAGGCTTTCTTCACAAGAGTTGGCAAATATTGGGGATCATTCACCTTCTTTTAGTGGTGGGGAAATTGGGGGCTCTATTCGAGGTGATGTTTTCCGAGGTGGCGCTGTCGGTGGAGCTGTCGGTGGCGAAGGTTTTGAGGGTTCTATAGAGGGTAAGTTCTGTAATACTTGTGGGGCTTGTTCTAGATGTGGGAATGTGCCGGTTTGTTTTAATTGTGGAGGTGTTATGACTGAGGCTGTAAAAAAAGCTGCAGAAAATGCGGAAAAGAGGCCCCCTGTTTACTTAGATGAGCTCCCAACGATTGATGGTAAGCTTCCTCGGTGACGCCTGCCAGAGTTCTCTGCTTCTCGTGTTATGGGGATTGCTGAGTCCATGGGAGCGTCTAAGTTTGAGGAGGTTTTTTGTGTTGGACATATTAAGGATTACTTTGGTCTAAAGGAGCATGTAAAGGGACATGAGAATATTTTGTTTATAAAAAACCTTCATACTGGTGAAATTATGGTCTTAGATCCGGATGTGGGGGATGAGATTCTAAAAAACGCACCGCCATCCGGCGGTGGTGGTGGTGGTGGTTTTTGAATAATAACTGGGCTGAAGGAGATCTCTAAGAGGGAGGTTATTGATGTCCGCACTAGGGATACCCTTTTTAGGGCTCCACTTTCTAAAAAAAAGGGTGCGGTAGACGTGCCTTCTAGTGGTGCTCAAGAGGGTTCTTTTTTAGGTGTTTCTTTAGATTTTTCAAACCTAGTAGGTTCATCCGCTGATCCGTCCGTAGCTCAGGACCCGGGGAAAGTGTTGGAAGAGCGTAGTTCGTCTTTATTTGATTATTTAGGCGGTTGTCTTAAGCCTTCAGGTCCTGCGGTTCCTCCTGGTCCTATTGTTCCTCAAACTCCTCTAGATTCTTATGATTCTGATAGTTCTAATGACTTTTCTGGGGCTTATGACCCAGGGAAAGTGTTAGAAAAGCGTTATTCGTCTGAGTCTTTAGATGACTCTTTAGGCGGTTGTCTTAAGCCTTCAGGTCCTGCGGTTCCTCCTGGTCCTATTGTTCCTCAAACTCCTCTAGATTCTTATGATTCTGATAGTTCTAATGACTTTTCTGGGGCTTATGACCCAGGGAAAGTGTTAGAAAAGCGTTATTCGTCTGAGTCTTTAGATGATTCTACAGATTCATGGGGTTCTGATATTGGTGTGCAAGGTAGTGAGTGTTCTTCCGTGAGGACAGGTAGCCTCTCTAGGGTACCTAGTTCTTATGATAGGCTTGCTTCTGTCGCTAGGTTAAGGTCTTCTGAGCTTTCAAGGCATAAAAGTGCTGCTGACCTAAGAGGTAGTGAGGGGGATGGGCCTGATTTAGGTGGTGTTGATGGTCCTGTTCCCGATGTTGAAGGAGGGGGAGGTGGTATTTTTCGTTGGTTTTTAGGGCTTTTGGGTTGGGTTTTTTTAATAAGTCCTGGTGGTGTTGAGCTGTTAAACTGGATTCCCGGTCTTGGTCTTGACGTTTGTACTTTTAGGGTTTTTATAGTAAGAAAAACGTTGAGTGTATGTGTCCGATATATTATAAATAAGTTAATAGGTAAGAAATAAAAACGGCTTGCCTGTTAAGGGTAATAGGGCTTTAAGTTATGCAAAACTTTGGGCCTTCAAAGCCTACAAAGGGGGGATCCCCCAGGCTCTGAATGGGTGGCGATGTAGTTAATTTATAACGAGGGTTTGTCGCACCTTAGTAGCTGCCTTTGCCGCAGTCATCACCTTGTGTTTGCAGAAGCAGTATATTTTGTACGTGCGATTTCGGCTCGTAAGGAAGGCAGTAGAACACCTCTTTTGCTCCGGTTAGCTAGAGTATTGTTTTAAGTGTTAGTTGGGGTCGGGGTAGCTATATTAAGTGTTGGTTTTGTAATCCATTGAAGGGTAGGTTCTACTCTCCCGACTAGGTTGGTAGATGTCGTGCGGGAGGTAGCTTAGTATTAAGCGTTGGGCTTTTAACCTGAAGACGGACGTGGAGGTCCCCTCTTGGATTTTACTAGCAATAGTTTAATTAGAACGGTGGCTTTGGGAGTCTCAGGTACGGGATTTAACCGGGTGCTAGATGGCCACCTGTAGTAAACACTTTACGTCTGCTTGCAGTTCAGAAAATGGGGAGCCTCCCCCTGGTGGTGGCGGGTTAGTGAAGGTATCACGGAGCATTTTGGCTGCTCAATCACGAAGGGTTCGTATCTGTCATTTTGTGAAGAGTGGTACTAGTTTTAGGGGAGTTATATCTGCAAGTTGGGCGTCTTATAAATTCATGGTTGTAGTAGTAATGTTTATTGCTGGATTTGGATGGTTGTGTTAAGTGAAAAAAAATTAAATGAAAGTAATGGTAGTAGGTTTAAAGGGGGGGTACGCTTAATAAGTGAATTAAAAGGCTTACCAAAAATTTTGGGGGGGCGCTTCCCGGTTGGGAAGAGTAAGACTGTTGTTTTTTACCCTTCTGTGGTGGTAGAGGAGTAT